TCGCCCAGTTGCTTCTCGTGGATTTTCATAACCTTTCTGCGCAAAAATGGGATACGCATTTGAAATAGATGTTCGAGTTATTACATATATCATGATCGATACAGAAATAGATCGAGCGATCTGTTCCTTTACCCAAGAAAAAGAAAAAGTATTTCTATTTTGCATGATCCAATCATTCATCCAGGAATTTCTACAATAAATTAGATAGGTAGCTAGTATAGTTCCCTATCCACGAGTCTGCCATTGTACTGAAATAATTCTATTGAAATAGGACAAATACCTTGAAGAGGTAGAAGTATAAAGAAAGAATAAGTCAAATGGAAAATGCTTTCTTTATGCGCGAAGAAAAATTTGGATTGATATCAGGAGATCAAATAAGTTCTTCATTCATTCATTGAATGATAAATGACTACAAGCGAAGGAGATACGCGATTTAAAAAACGGAAGATCCAATATTTCACAATTGTATCTAGAATAACTGGAAAAGTGGAAACAAGACCAGATATAATTTGGTCGTTATGAGCCAATCCAAAATCATTGTAGATCGAACCAATCATTAGTTCCCAACCATGGGTCGAGTGAAATCCAATCCATAAATCAGTAACTAAAAGAATCGAAAAAGCTTTTATTGTGTCATTTAAGTTATAGAAGAATTCCTGAACCCAAGAATTAAGAATGACAAGTTCTTCATTACCCAGAATAAAATAACCGCTTAAAATAGCGAAACATATTATATTTGTCGAAAAATGCAAAATGATATGGAGATGATATTCATTGTGTGTTTTGACCAATTGTATCGTTTCCTTGTGTATTCCTATACGAAGCTTTTGTATATTTTGTATATGTGTCTCTGGGTATTCTTTTATCATTTCATCCAACAAGAATAGTTCTTCTAATTCTAGGAATTTTTCTATAACATTTTTCTCTTGAATATCATTCAAAAAAGTTTCGGATTGCCTAGTATTCCACCAATTAATAATCCAAGGTTCGAGACTTTTTTGAAATGAGAGAGAGACCCACCAGGGCAAAAATACTATAGATGCAAGATATGGGAGGGAAATCAATGCTTTCTTTTTTTTCATTTTTTTTATCTGTGAATTGTTAATGAACTGCTTCATTTGTCAACTCTATCTGATCTGATGTTTCTCTAAAGCACAAGTTCTATAACAAGGTATGGAACCTATGGATCTATTCCCATTTTTGTATAATAATTGACTCCTTAGATCCAGAAGGAATTAAGGAATATAGAAATAAAATAAGGGTCCTTTTTCGGATGAAAAAAAATTAGAAATAAATAGATAGAGAAATATATATATATAATATAAAAAGTAAATAAATTAAGTAATAAATATGGAGTTGGGCCCTATACGCATACAAATACGGATACAAAAGGGTTTTGGTATAGAAAAAATGTATTCTTATTATAGTTTATTATATTTATTATAGTTGGAATAGTTGTAGTTGTTCCATATACGTTCCCCAACTTTTGTTTTATTCTAGCGGGTTGTTGCGTTAACGGAACGAGGAAATGGAATCTAACATGTTTTTCTCGAATGAACAGTCTGAGGAAACTTCAATTGTATTAAAAAAAAGGGAAATTAGCGAGCTCCTTCTATTATGTGGAGAAAACATTCATTCTTCGTTTGGTTCATTTCAAAATACTTCAATTGGTACGCGCAAGAAATAGGCCAATTCAGCAGCTTTTTGCTCAATTTCTCGCGGAGTCAAATTCTCATCAGTACGAGTCAAGGGAATGTTTCCTTGGCCTCTGATTTCCATATAAAGAATACGACGAGGAAAAAGACCCTCTTGAACCTCCATTCTGATTGATTGGATATCTTTCATAAAGAAGCGAAGGAAGATGCGACGATTTATTCCAGGGAATCCCCAACGAAAAATACACATTATTCCTTCTTTTCTATCGAATCGGTCATAACCACTACCTACATTCCATGAAATTGTGCACCACAAATATGAACTAATGAATAGACCCGCGATTCCATAGAAAGACATCACGATTCCTTGTGGAAAAAAAATGATTTGCTGAGATGGAAATCCAGGTATCAGATTCCTACCAAGATAACTAGAAGTTCCAACCACTAAGAATCCTAGTGAACCTAAAAAAAGGATACAGGCCCAGCAAAAATTACTTGCTTTTCGAGACCCTGTTATAAGTTCTATCCATATATGTTCTGATCGCCAGTTCATACTATACTAGACCCAGTTGCATTCGATTGGAATTGAGAAAAAATTTGACTTTACTTTTCATGATGCCGAAGTAACTTTCATCAACTAGCACTAGTCTGATATGAACCATTAGGAATAATTGGTTAGATACATATACTTTCTATTATCAAAATATTCGCCGATCGTTTTTAACCAGATATACCCGCATATCATATACATACATTTATGCGGATATCATGTATCCGCATGCATAACAGTTCTTTCGTTTGTGTTCGGAAAAAGCCACATATTGTCCCATATTACACTAAACAAATATCTGTATTATGATTCAGTGTTGAAATAAATTGATGAAATTTGGTCCCATCGGATCTAGACAATCTTATTTTTTTGGACATGAAGAAATAAAGAAGCCATTGCAATCGCAGGAAATACTAGGCCCACTAAAGGGACAAAAATGGAGGGTAAGTTAAGATCTGTCATAGAATGGGTACCTCGATTTAATATTTGTACCTATTATAAAGATATCTTATGATAAGTATCTCTATTATATAGAAACTATTCTAAATAATATTAATATTTAAGTAGTTAATAAGTGCAAGGAATGAGAACTAAATGAAGTGTACCTATTCATCTTTTTAGACGAATATATATGATAATCCGCTTTAAGTTTAAGAAATTGAATTATTCCCCCATCCTTGTAGACATAGAAATCACTTCTATATCTATATTTTCATTTTATTTCGATATTTTTTTTTTTGCGTTTTTATTCAAAGGAAAGAAACCGTGCAGCTGAAATAACTCACTCAGAACACCTTTTAAAAGATTACGCGGTACGATTGGGTCAAATAAGCCCTTATGGAATGAATACTCAGCCGCTTGTGAACCGTCGGGTACTGTTTTATTCAATGTTTGTTCAATTACTCTTTTACCCGCAAAAGCAATATAGGCGTTGGGTTCAGCAATAATAACATCTCCTAACATACCAAAACTGGCAGTTACTCCACCAGTTGTAGGAGATGTAAGGATTGATACATAGAATAACTTTTTATTTGATTGATAATTATATGAAGCAGAAGATATTTTAGCCATTTGCATCAAGCTCAAACTTCCTTCTTGCATACGTGCTCCCCCAGAAGCACACACAATAATGACAGGTAGAGATCGATTAGTAGCATACTCGATCAAACGGGTGATTTTCTCGCCTACTACGGATCCCATACTACCCCCCATGAACTGAAAATCCATAACCCCAACTGCTATGGGAATACCATTTAGTTGACCTATGCCTGTTTGAACAGCTTCAGTTAAACCTGTCCTTCTTTGATAAGAATCGATACGATCTCTATAAGGTTCCTCCTCTGAATGAAATTCAATGGGGTCCATAGAGACCATATCTTCATCCATGGGATCCCAAGTGCCCGGATCAATCAAAAGTTCGATTCTATCTGAACTACTCATTTTCAAATGATATCCACACTGTTCACAAATATGCATTTTTGACCTAAAAAATTTTTTATAATTTAATCCATAACAATTTTCGCATTGAACCCATAAATTTCTGTATTTTTTATTTATATCCAAATCATTAGATCTTCCTCTTATATTGAAATCACGGTTGTTACCACCAGTTCTTATACTAGAATTCCTGCTTTGACTACCTTCAGTACAAATGAAACTAGAAATGTAACTGTCACTGTAATTGTCGGTACCGCTGAAAGTGTCACTATGAATACTGACTTCAAAACGAAGATAACTATCAATGCAACTATTAATGTGATTATTCCAACTAGATTGAGTATCATACATGTAATGATAATAGTAGTGATTGTTACTCTTAGACCTACTATTCAAATAATTGGAAAAAAAATTTTCTAGTTCACTCAGAAAAAAACTATTATTGTCAATCTCAAAAATCTGATTTTCAATATCAAAATATACAGAATAACTGTCACCATTACCATCCCTAACTAAAAAAGTGTTATCAGAGATAAAACTCCAAATATCCCTGATATCAAATAAATAATCAACATTTCTGAAACTATAACTACCACTATCACTCCAACTAGGAATGTTATTCTCCGTATCATTTAGAATGGGCTCTTCGCTTCCACCGGTATGTCCAACAGCATTAAGACTATCCATTGATTTACTTAGCCCACACTTATGTTCTAACTTCTCCTTAGACAACATCGAATTGAACCACCACTTTTTCATAGAGTCTTCTTGCTCCCTATTTGATGAAAATATAATAGATGAATAGTCATTCGATGAATAATCATTTTACTATTTTATTTCCTATCAGAATTAAGCATATGATCCAATCATTGGAATTGTTAACTAACAACGGGTGAGTATTGAAAGAAATGATTCTTTTTGGGGGTAATTCAGGGTATCACTATCAATATATATATTGATATATATATTATGATAGGATCTAGAATCCTCAATTAGAAATATAAAAAGAGGTTTCTCTCATGTCATGTACAAAAAAATGCTCATCGAAAAGATAAAAAGATAAATAGTTGTTTCTTCCTATACTAGAATATAACCTATAAATGAAATGAAGAATTCATTCTCGTATAATCTCGTATCATATAATCAAATAATAAGTTTCTATTGCAACATGAAATGAAAAAGACAATATACAGGGTGGGTAGAGAGGAGCCCCCCTTGGCTTGATCTATAGCCTGAAACTGCGGGATAGAAAATGATCCACCAATCCCAAGGATCTATAATTAATCCTATGGATCCAACAATGTATAGGATGGTCATTCTTTATTCGGCCCAATCCTTTTCCTAAAAAAAAAGGATTG